ATCTTCTTCCCCCCCAAGCGAAAACGAAATGACTGGATTCAAACTAGCAACGACCCCCTCTTTTTTATAAAGGACCCGAAATTCCTTGCTTGCGAATCATTAAGAAATGCATTAACATAAATACAGTGGTAAGAAGGGGTAATACAAAAGTGTGTAAACTATAAAAACGCGTCAAAGTGGATTGTCCCACACTAGCACTTCCGCGCAATAACTCTACCAAAGGGGATCCTAGTACAGGGATAGCGTCCGGTACGCCTGTTACAATTTTGACTGCCCAATAACCAATCTGGTCCCAAGGTAAGGAATAACCGGTTACACCAAAGGATGCAGTCAATACAGCCAGAACCACACCTGTAACCCAAGTTAATTCGCGGGGTTTTTTAAAACCACCGGTAAGATAGACACGAAATACGTGCAAGATCATCATTAGGACCATCATACTTGCTGACCATCGATGGACTGATCGGATTAACCACCCAAAGTTGGCTTCGGTCATTATGTATTGCACAGAAGAAAAAGCCTCAGTAACAGTAGGGCGGTAGTAAAACGTCATAGCAAATCCCGTAGCTACTTGTACTAAAAAACAAGTAAGCGTAATTCCCCCTAAACAATAAAATAGGTTGACATGAGGGGGTACGTACTTACTCGTTATATCGTCCGCAATCGCCTGAATCTCGAGGCGTTCTTCGAACCAATCATATACTTTATTGAGATAGGTAACCCAAAGCTAGGCACCCCCCTCCGAGAACTGTATATGAGAATTTCATCTCGTACAGCTCAAACAAAAAGACCCCAATACTGTATTGGTTGAAACGGATATGGAATAGAAAGTTTGAAACTTACAAACCCTCTAATTCAATCTTCTCTGAAGATCGGAAAGGGTCCAAATCCGAAAGCCCTTCTTGTGGTTAGAATGCCAAAAAATCAAGTCGGCTTGCCCATCTTTATCTTGAGGGTTCGTAGCCTCTTGAATCTTCTCTTTCCCTATTTCTTTTTTTTTTTTATTGTGTAGAATTTTTCTTTTTTGTATTGTAGGAATGTGCCCTTTCTCTTGTTTTCTTGATTCTTTTTTTGAGTATATAGGAATTCTCTTGTTAAGACCCTATGAATCGATTGAAACCTCAGACTCATACTAGAAGTGGGATGATTCCCCCAACCCTGCACAACCTAAATCCAGGGATTCCATGAGTAAGAACCGTGGGATCATCACTTAGTCAATGAGTCACGGAATGGATAGAAGGACTCAAAAAAAAAAGAAACTGACTTTTGCTCTTTCCCTTTTGGGTAAACGGGAATTTCAAAGAGGCAAATCTTGCAATTGTTGCCTTTTCACGAATCCTTTTGGGTGTAGCTGCGAGGTCGAACTCCTGAGTATGAATCATAGTTCGAATACTTTGCGCTCTTCATATATTCCCGTGCTCCGGATACTCAAATGAATATCCGACGAGCTAAAAGCACCTATCTCAAGACGAGAGAGCTCTTCTCTCTATACTATCAATAGGATCCATTAGAACAAGTCACACACTCATATTCCGAAAATACAGAAAGACTCAAATTCCGCGATCGAACTGACCAAATAGACTGGGTTTCCAATTCTAGAACTAAAGGCTTCGCTTTGTATTAAAGGGATTGAATAACTAGGACTTTGTTCTTTTTATGAATCTAATTCATGGAAATTCCGTCCAGTAAAACGGAGGAATTGTAAATCTCCAAAAGGATGGATAGGAAGATCGCAAAGAGAGCCATTGCGACACCCATCAAAGGGGTCGTTCCCCACCCTGGAGCGACTTTCCCATATTCCGAATTCAATGGTTTCAATAAACTCCCCACATTGGTTCGTCTTGGACCGGATCGAGAACTATCCTCAACGATTTGTGTAGCCATATATCCTATTCTTTTGGATTCATTGAGATCTGTTGACTTTGTATACCATTCCGTTCTAAATAAAGGATCTTATCACAGATCCGTCATGGTCTTCAAATTCTAGAATAATGGAAACAGCAACCCTAGTCGCCATCTCTATATCTGGATTACTTGTGAGTTTTACTGGGTATGCCTTATATACTGCTTTTGGGCAACCCTCTCAACAACTAAGAGATCCATTCGAGGAACACGGGGACTAGCTAAAGGACCGGACCTCCCTGATATGTATATGATTAGGGGGCGCATTCCTTCTATTTTACAAGACTGCACAATCCTTCTATTTTTTAGTTGGAACCCTGGGTGGTTCTCGAAAAAAGATGGAAAAAAAAATGATCCCGAGAGTCGAGACTAAGAGGAATGTATAAACCAATGCTTCCATAAATTTGATCGCGCTTTCCTATTATAGCTTCCCTACCTGTTTCATCGGGATGAGTACAAAACAAACCCGGAAAGGGCAGCAATTCCAATCCAAATGGATCCACAACCCCCTTTTTCCTAACCCCATACTCGACGCGCCTAACTTTCGCCTTTGGTCGAAATCACAAAAGAAAAACCTATCTCGAGGCAAAAAGAAGGTAAGAATGTTGGATCAGACTGTCTGTCTTTTTGTGGTTGGATCACCAAGTTTTTGGAATGCCCCAAATTCGACTTGAGCATCCAAATCCGGGTCAATCCCAGCGAAAACGTCTCGGAACAAGGTTCTAGCACCGTGCCAAATATGTCCGAAGAAGAAGAGCAGCGCAAAGGAAGCATGTCCAAACGTAAACCAGCCCCTTGGGCTGCTACGAAAAACGCCGTCAGATTTCAACGCAGCACGATCTAACTCAAAAATTTCACCTAATTGAGCGCGCCTAGCGTATTTTTTCACGGTAGCAGGATCACTATAAATGACTCCATTGAGTTCGCCGCCATAGAACTCAACCGTTACACCTACCTGTTCGACACTATACTTGGATTCTGCCCTTCGAAAAGGAACATCCGCTCTAACAATTCCGTCTCCGTCGACCAAAACGACTGGAAATGTTTCAAAAAAAGTGGGCATACGGCGTACAAAAAGTTCGCACCCTTCTTTATCTCTAAAGATAGGGTGTCCTAACCACCCAACAGCGATTCCATCCCCATTGTCCATTGAGCCTGCTCTGAATAATCCTCCCTTTGCCGGATTATTACCAATATAATCATAAAAAGCCAATTTTTCAGGAATTTTCGCCCAAGCTTCGGATAAACTTTGATTTTCCGCCAGCCCCGCACCAACTCTTCGATATATTTCTTGCTGAAAGTACCCCTGATCCCATTGATAACGAGTGGGTCCAAACAATTCAATTGGGGTAGTTGCTGAACCATACCACATAGTTCCAGCAACAACAAAAGCTGCAAAAAAGACAGCCGCAATACTACTGGAAAGGACGGTTTCGATATTCCCCATACGTAATCCTTTATATAAACGCTGCGGCGGACGTACACTAAGATGGAAGAGACCTGCCAATATGCCCAAGGTACCCGCTGCAATATGATGAGAGGCCACTCCTCCCGGAACAAAAGGATCAAAACCGTCCACACCCCAAGCTGGGTTTACGGACTGTACCCTTCCAGTTAATCCGTAAGGATCGGACACCCAGATCCCAGGCCCATACAATCCTGTTACATGAAATGCACCAAAACCAAAACAAGCCGCCCCGGAGAGAAATAAATGAATTCCAAAGATCTTGGGCAAATCCAAAGATGGTTTTCCGGTACGTTCATCAGAAAAGATTTCTAGATCCCAATACACCCAATGCCAGATAGCTGCCAAAAAGCACAAGCCCGAAAACACAATATGTGCACCGGCCACACCTTCGTAACTCCAAATCCCCGGGGCTGTGACAGTCCCTCCTGTAATACTCCAACCACCCCACGAGTTGGTTATTCCTAAACGAGTCATGAAAGGTATAACGAACATACCCTGTCTCCACATCGGATCAAGGACAGGGTCAGAGGGGTCAAAAACGGCCAATTCATATAAAGCCATCGAACCGGCCCAACCAGCAACCAGAGCCGTATGCATTATATGGACAGCAAGCAAACGACCCGGATCATTCAATACAACAGTATGAACACGATACCAAGGCAAACCCATGGAAGGACCCCTTCAAAATAGGTACTATAGGAACTTTATTGCATTGAAAAAACGGATCTCCTCTTTTTCCGCAAATTCTTTGGGAGAAAGATTCACGTTTGTTCCATTCTTTGAGTAATAATAGAAGAGTGTCTTTGGTTCGTAGGAACAAAGAGAAGCAGATCTATTCTATACCCAATAAGTACCAATACGCAATGGGGATTGCTCTCATTTTCTATTTCTAGAAGGAGGAGGGAGCGCTTTCCTATTTCCTCATCATCATTTCAAACAAAAAAAGCGAAAGACCCCTTCTTTGCATTTTCCTTTATTCATTCTCTTCCGTCTTGATAAGGGAGACATGGTCCGAATAGGAAAGATCCTGTCCAGACGATAAAAAAGGTATTGTCCTAATAAGAGAGATCTATGGATCGAATAAAGGGCTGCTATTCTATGAATCGATTCATAGAAGAAAAGAGAAGGAATTCATTCATAGAAGAAAAACAAGACACGGTTATGCTTCCACATCCAAGTAACTAGAGTCATTCATTACGGAATCAAATCCATTTTATTTATATGCCGTTTGGTGTTCCAAAAGTAGTCTTTGAAGGTTCTGAAGAGGAAGAACCCACTTGGGTTGACTTATATAATCGCGTTTATCGGGAAAGAGCCCTTTTTTTAGGCCGAGAAATTACCACGGAGCTCGCAAATAACCTCATAAGTCTTATGGTATTTCTCACTATAGACCATCCTAGCTGGGAGCCCATTATGCTTATAAACTCTCCTGGGGGATTCGTATTCTCCGGGCTGGCTATTTATGATACTATCCGCTCGGTGGGAGTAAGTACCATATGCCTCGGAATCGCGGCTTCCATGGCATCGGTTGCTTTGCTCGGAGGAAAAGTCACCAAACGTGCAGCATTCCCTCACGCTAGGGTAATGATCCACCAACCTCGTATGAAGTCCTTTGAGGACTCGCTAGGACGAGTTGTGAAGGAAGCGCTTGTACTCTTAGACTTGCGCGAATCCGTCACAGATATTTATGCACACAGAACAGGCCAATCCTGGTGGGTTCTAACTGTAGACCTGGAATCGGATACTTATATGACACCAAAGGAAGCCAGGGCGTACGGAATTATTGATCAGATTATAGCTGAAAAATAAAGGGGACGGAACCTGATGAAACCAAAGACGAAGCCGGGTTCCTTGATACATCCCAGGAGCTTGGGATCCTCTATTAACTAATCGAAAAAGGGGACTTTTGCTCCAATCCATGACTTTCTATTTTCGATTCTTCCCCGATTGCGTTTTCAATTCTTCCATTCGATGAATGGAGGAAAGGAAAGAGAAGGGCTTTAGAAGCTTCCGGTTAGGATGGATCTAAACCAGTCCATTCGGTATCTTATTTAGCATGCCAACTACCCAACAACTTCTTAGAAACGCAAGACAGCCAGTCCGAAATGCTACGAAATCCCCCGCGCTTCGGGGGTGCCCTCAGCGCCGAGGCACATGTACTAGGACGTATGTGCGACTCGTTCAGATCACAAGATTACGGGCCGGGAAAAGAATAGTCCAGTATTAACAAGTAGGACCAGAGAATAGAATGAACCCTATTGAAAAAGTCCAAAAATGGATCATATTCTTCGACTGTGTCTGCAATTTATGGTTTTTTTATTGGTTCAAATCCAATCACCCACATTTCACCCACATTTTGCATTTAAGAGGAAAAAGAATGCCCCATTGGGAGTCAATCTCGATTCCCATTAAGCGGGAAAAATTCGATTTCAAAAGCGGAAAAGAGTATCCCTCGGTTCTTGCAAGAACGGACTAAGAGGGTCAGCTACCTCGCGAATCCTTTGCATTAAATACCGTTACTGTATAGGTGGGTCTCATTGGGAAAGACCTATTACTGAAGAATGGATAGGTAGAGCCAAAGAGTGGGAACTGTACAAGTTGGCACTCGCATTGATTCAAGGAAAGAGGGGGCTCCGGTGTATAGAGGAGACCTGACCGTTCAAGAAGAAACCATAGAAACGATGGAACCCGCTATCTCATTATTGACTTCTTTCTATTTATCCCCTTTTCTTACTAAGTCTTTTTGATACTTCGTATCAATCGAAGTTTGGAGTGGAAGGTCTCATGCCTAGAAAAAAAAGAAAAAATCGCGGTCAGGAAGGTTATAGTAGCCAAAGCCATTGGAATTTTTCTTTTATACATTGGAAAAATACGTTTGTTATTCAAAAACTAGGAGAGGGAAAAGAGTAACTGAAACCAAAAAGAAATCCATTACCATTAGTTATTCATCAAAATTTCATGTAGTGAATGTCCAGAACTACGCGAGGCTCTATAGCTAAGAAACGTAGAGAAAAAATGCATTTCTTTGCATTGGGCGCTCGAGGAGCCCATTCGAGGCTTACTCGAGTTATTGCTCAAGAGACGCTAAGAGCGTTGGCTTCGGCTTATCGTGATAGAGCGAGGCAAAAGAGGGGCTTTCGTCGTTTGTGGATCACTCGACTAAATGGAGTAATTCGCAAAAACGCAGTATTCCATAGTTATAGTCAACTCATACACAATCTATACAAGGAGCAGTTGGTCCTTAATCGTAAAATGCTTGCACAAATAGCTATCCTAAATAGCAGTTGTCTTTACACAATTTATAGCTATCTCAAATCCAAATGGGCTTTCCATCATTTCGAGCCAGTGAGATTCGAAAAGAGAGGGGTTGTGATGAATGCACCGAACCTTTTGCATTCCTAATTCAATTCAAATGGAATTCAAAAATGCAGTTCCTTGGAGACTCTGGGAAGGTCGAGTAGCAATGAATGAGTATGATCAAATAGCATAGAAAAAGTGAAAAGGTCGTCAAAATAGGCGCACCTGCGCAATAGCAATAAAAAAAAGAACCTCTTCCCCTGATTCTGTTTTTTCTTAGGACGCAGCAATCCAATTCAGATTGGAATTTGGATTCCATTCAGGAGTTCGCCTATTTTTTTCTGTTTCGCTTTCGAAAGCCCTTTTTTGGGGGAGTGGAGGGGACTCGCTTCTTTTTTTTTTTGAAGAGTTTCGCACTAGCATGAAAAGGTAACAAAGATAAAATACGAGCTTGTTTTATAGCAATAGCAAGACGGCGCTGTTGTTGTAAGGTCAATCCTTTCTTGACCCGTCTCGATAATATTTTTCCTTGTTGACTAATAAATCGACTAATTAAACTAATGTTTGTATAGTGAATTTTGTCCCCCTTTTCAATCGGGGACGCGTGTCGAGTAGAGCGTCTCTTTACGCGTCGCTTTTTTTTCAAAAAGGAGCGCTTTTTTTTCAAAAGCGGGCGATTGGGTGTCAAAAGAGGGCCTTTGGGTTTCAAAAAGAGTCGCTTGGGTTTATCCATGGTTTGTTTAGTCCTTATCCCGAAAATACCGTTTCGATCGGATCCAAAATGATTTAGGTAGAATTCAAAAAAGAAGGAAGAGGGGACTGAAAAAGAGTGACTTTGCTTCTATTCTAGCAGCACTATTCAAGATATTTCACATTCTATTTCTTATTTTGAATTCTATAAGATATAGAATACATATCGAAGGAATGCCTTTTTTATGCTCCTTGGAAAGGTGACACGCAGCTCTTTGGCTCAATCTCCGATCTCCCCGTGAATGGTATGCTTGAAACAATGAGGGCAGAATTTTCGCAATTTTAATTGACTGGACGTATTGTGCCGATTCTTTTGAGTAATATATCTGGAAATGCCGGGTGAGTCCCTTTTTTTTTGATTCTTAAGACCCCTTCGAACACAGCTCGTACATTCCAAAACAACCCTTACTCGGGCATCTTTCCCCTTAGCCATAAACCTCCTTGTGGTTTTTTGATTCACCTAACTCCTCTCTCTTTCCGAACCAAAGCAAAGAAACGAAAAAAAAAGAAGTTCCTGCCTCGAAATCCTATTAGGAAAGATTTTGTTGCAATATCCTATACAACAATCTTCCCTAAGCACCCTTTGTATCATTTCACTCGAAAGGAAAGAAAGGGGCATCGGAAGCCGGGACCCCCTCCTTGCTCCTATCTTACCCTACCCCCAGCCCCCATTCTCTTCTATCTCCTGAATCTTCCTAAAGGAGGGGGAGAGGGATTCGTCACAGATATTTCACTCTGGTTCTATCTCTAATCTTCTGCATCCCTTCCCATATCAATAACTAAAAAAAGGGGAATGTCAGCGCATCCGGAAAGAAACGATTAATCTCTATTAATAGACCTGCCAAAGCCCCGAACCATAGAGTGCTTAGTACCGGCGCCGCGGAGAGATATGTTTTTAGATCTCGCATTTCAAATCCTCCCTCGGTATTCCTTATTATACGACATAAATGTAATACATATATGATCGGATGTATAGAGGTAGGGCCTCCTTTTATTTCGACGAAAGTTCAGAATTCAAATTGCCATGTACAAAAACGGGGGACATCCGATTGTGGCTTTCCTAAAAAGGAAAGCAAGGATATGATATGCCTCCCCTCCGCCCGAAGGGAACATTTCAAACAACTCTTTTTTCTTTAGGAGTATTTCATGTATAGAGAAACCCTTTCTTTTTATCGAATTCTATTCTAATAGAATTCTTCTCTTAATCTTCGAAGATTCTTCTCTTCGATTCTATATTGACATATGTATATCATAGATGTATATGTCTTATATGATACCGAAAAAAAAAGAAATGGAAAGAGAAAAGGTCTCTATCCATAGAGGAAAGGAGCCTATGGAAAACAATACAGGAATTCCACACGTAGACCCGTTGAAAGAAAAGAAAGGGATGTAGCGCAGCTTGGTAGCGCGTTTGTTTTGGGTACAAAATGTCACGGGTTCAAATCCTGTCATCCCTACATACTGCTCCCCTGAGCAGTCACGAGAGATCGATTCCGGTTGAGATTGATTCCAATTGGACATACAGAATTTCCAATTTTATGGTATACTATAGGATAGGTATAAAAAAGGGATTCGGGTTACAAAAAGAAAGAGTCTTCTCTATTCTGATAAAAAAAAGAAAACAAAAAAGCGCCCTTAGTTCAGTTCGGTAGAACGCGGGTCTCCAAAACCCGATGTCGTAGGTTCAAATCCTACAGAGCGCGATGTGATTCTTCGTGCAAAAAAATGAGACAAAAATAAGGGGGTGGAAGGGCCCTCTGCACTGGACCTCCCGTGGATAAAAGGTCAGGAATGCGAATTCATCAAAGGTCCGACTGATCGCCGCGTCTGTATTGTAAATATGCGGTTACAAACAATCCAGCCAAAGTAATCGGAATTAGGCCCAAAACGATTCCAAATAGAAAAACTTCAATCATTTCCATTTCATTGAAGAGAAAAAAAGAGAGGTAATATACATCTCTAACTATTCATCCATAGTCCCCCTAAATCTTAGGGATCCATAAGAATCATTTCCATTTGAGGCGCGAAAAAGCGCTTCATTTCAAATAAGTCGTATCTTGCTCAGACCAATAAAAAGAACGGCAGTTATAGTTAAAGCCACTAGTAGAAAACCAAAATAACTCGTTATCGTAGACATGAAAGAACGGAATAAAATCTGTTTTTTATGCATATGTTTCGAAAGCATTTCCCTAAGTTTGGTTTTGGAAAGAAAGATAGGAAGATAAGCCAAACTACAAATTGGAAGAATAAGTGCAATTGGTCGTTTTGATTCATTAATGAGTTGAGTTGTTGCTAACAACAATAGACTGCCAAAAGGATAAAAAGAAATCCATTAAGCATCTGCCCACCTATTCCACCCCGTAATTCCGAACCAACAAAAGGATTTCCCAACTCTTGAATAAACTTACGTAAACAAATATTGCAATTGAAAAAAAAAAGAAAAGAATAATGAGAACTTTGCCTTGTCATTTCATTCAAAAAAGAAAAAAGGACATTTTCTTTGACTGAATTGAGAAGAAACTTGGAAAATCCTTTGTATTTGGACCTTTTCTTTTTTTGACTCTCTACTATTTGATTTATTCC